CATTCAAGGACCCCCTTTTACCATTAGCAAGAACCTGTTTCAGTTGCATATCATAAGGAATTCGAACAACTGCTTCAAATACAGTATCAGGAAGTACAGCTTGTGGAACTTCAATATCTACAGGCTTATTGGCTAAATGGCAATTGGCACATACAATTCGCCCTGTTGCTTCTCGTGGATTTTCATAACCTTGCTGCGCAAAAATGGGATATGCGTTTGAAATAGATGCTCGAGTTATTACATATATCATGATCAATACAGAAATAGATCGAGTCATCTGTTCCTTTACCCAAGAAAAAGTATTTCTATTTTGCATGGTACAATCATTGATCCCGGAATTTCTACAATAAATTAGATAGGTAGCTAGTAGAGTTCCCTATCCATGAATCTGCCATTGTATGGAAATAAATGTACTGAAATATAGGACGAATACCTTGAAGAGGTAGAAGTATAAAGAATAAGTAAAATGGAAAATACTTTCTTTATACACGAAGAAAAATTATGATTTGATTAATATCAAGAGATCAAATAAGTTCTTCATTCATTCATTGAATGATAAATGACTACAAGCGAAGGAGATACCCGATTTAAAAAATGGAAGATCCAATATTTCACAATTGTATCTAGAATAACTGGAAAAGTGGAAACAAGACCGGATATAATTTGATCGTTATGAGCCAATCCAAAATCGTTGTAGATCGAACCAATCATGAGTTCCCAACCATGGGTCGAGTGAAATCCGATCCATAAATCAGTAACTAAAAGAATCGAAAAAGCTTTTATTGTGTCATTTAAGTTATAGAGGAATTCCTGAACCCAAGAATTAAGAATTACAAGTTCTTCATTACCCAGAATAAAATAACCACTTAGAATAGCGAAACAGATTATATTTGTCGAGAAATGCAAAATTATATGGAGATGATATTCATTGTGTGTTTTGACCAATTGTATCGTTTCCTTATGTATTCCTATGGGAAGCTTTTGTATATGTGTCTCGGGATATTCCTTTATCATTTCATTCAACAAAAGGAGTTCCTCTAATTCTAGGAATTTTTCTAGAACATTTTTCTCTTGAATATCATTCAGAAAAGTTTCGGATTGCCTAGTATTCCACCAATTAGAAACCCAGGGTTCCAGACTTTTATTAAATGATAGAGATACCCACCAGGGCAAAAATACTATAGATGCAAGATATGGAAGAGAAGTCAATGCTTTCTTTTTTTTCATTTTTTATCTGTGAATTGGTAATGAACTGCTTCATTCGTCAACTCTAGCGGATCTGATATTTCTATTAAAGTACAAGTTCTATAACAAGGTATCGAACCTATGGATCTATTCCCATTTTTGTGTAATAATTGCATTTTGGGTCTAGAAGGAATATAGAAAGAAATAGAATAAGGGTCCTTTTCGCATAAAAAAATAAATAAATATCATTTTATGATATCCAAATTCGAACGAATTTCATCTTTATTTGTTCCTTTCGATAAGCACTCGAAAAACCCACATTGAAGTAACGAATTTATTCGGATTTCAAGACAAAAAAACTTCCCCTGGATCAATTGATTATTTAGAAATGTTGCACCCGTCTAATCACAGCGCAGGAATAAAGTATCAATTTGAAATCTTTCAATCTGGGACCTAAAAATAGGAATTCCTTATTTACGAAATACATGTTGTTATGTTCGGATATTTGACAAATCCATATTTAATTAGATTTTTTCTTAGTATAAAAAAAAGTTCCATACGCATACAAAATCGTTTTTCATTTTTGTATAGAAAAAAATTCCTTATTATAGTTGTTCCATATACATTCTCCTACTTTATTTGTTTTATTCTATGTGGGCCGCTGCGCCAACGGAACGCGAAAATAGAATCTAACATGTTATGTTTTTCTACAATTAACATTCTAAAGAAACTTAAGTTGTATTAAACGAAAAAGGAAATTCGCAAGTTCCTTCATGCTGAGATTTCTTCTTCAGTTCATTTCAAAATACTTCAATTGGTACTCGCAAGAAATAGGCTAATTCTGCAGCTTTTTGTTCAATTTCTCGTGGAGTAAAATTCTCATCAGTACAAGTCAAGGGAACGGTTCCTTGGCCTCTGATTTCCATATAAAGAACACGACGAGGAAAAAGACCTTCTTTAACCTCCATTCTGATTGATTGGATATCTTTCATACGGAAGCGAAGGAGGATTCGACGATTTATTCCCGGGAATCCCCAACGAAAAATACACATTATTCCTTCTTTTCTATCGAATCGGTCATAACCACTACCCACATTCCATGAAATTGTACACCACAAATAGGAACTAATGAATAGACCCGCAATCCCATAGAAAGACATCACGACCCCTTGTGGAAAAAAGATGATTTGGTTAGATGGAAATCCAGATATGAGATTCCTACCAAGATAACTGGAAGTTCCAACCACTAAGAATCCTAGTGAACCCAAAAAAAGGATACAGGCCCAGCAAAAATTACTTGTTTTTCGAGACCCTGTTATTAGTTCTATCCATATATGTTCTGATCGCCAGTTCATACTATATTAGACCCAGTTGCGTTCGATTGGGATTGAGAGAATAACCAATATTTTACTTTTATTGATGCCGAAGTAACTTTCATCAACTAGTACTATTCTGATATGAACCATTAGAAGTAATTGGTTAGATACATTGACTTTCTATTATAAAGTGTTGAAATAAATTGATGAAATTTATCCTCGATCTAGACAATCTTATTTTTTTGGACATGAAGAAATAAAGAAGCCATTGCAATTGCCGGAAATACTAGGCCCACTAAAGGAACAAAAATAGAGGGTAAGTTAAGATCTGTCATGGAATGGGTACCTCGATTTAATATTTTTCCCTATGATAAGGATATTTTATGATAAGTCTATTTATTTTTTATAAAAAATAGTAAGTATATAAATAATATTATGTAGTTAATAAGTGCAAGGAACGGGGAACTCAATTAAGTGGACCTATTTATTTTTCTACAAAAATATGTATGATGATCCACTTTCATAAATTTTCTTATTATTCTCCTATCCTCATCTTCTTTCTTTCTATCTTTAAAATAAAGAGTTTCTTATTATATTAATAGTAACTATTATTATAAATTCGATTATATAAATGAAACTATAAACTAATAAACTATAAGTAAAGTTCGCGACTCTAACTAAACTAATTCAATCCAACAAAGAGAGATTCCTACTAGTAAAAAGGGAGAATTCTTGGTAGATATAGAAATCCACTTCTATTCTATATTTTCTTTCAATATTGTTTTTTTTTTTATTTTTTTTTCAAGGGAAAGAAACCGTGTAGCTGAAATAACTCACTTAGAACACCTTTTAAAGGATTACGTGGTACGATTGGGTCGAATAAGCCCTTATGGAATGAATACTCAGCCGCTTGTGAACCGTCGGGTACTAGTTTATTCAATGTTTGTTCAATTACTCTTTTACCCGCAAATGCAACATAGGCATTGGGTTCAGCAATAATAACATCTCCCAACATACCAAAACTCGCCGTTACTCCACCGGTTGTAGGAGATGTAAGGATTGATACATAGAATAACTTTTTATTTGATTGATAATTATATAAAGCAGAAGATATTTTAGCCATTTGCATCAAGCTCAAACTTCCTTCTTGCATGCGTGCTCCTCCAGAAGCACATACAATAATGACAGGTATAGATCGATTAGTAGCATACTCGATCAAACGGGTGATTTTCTCGCCTACTACGGATCCCATACTACCTCCCATGAACTGAAAATCCATAACCCCAATTGCTATGGGAATACCGTTTAGTTGACCTATGCCTGTTTGAACAGCTTCAGTTAAACCTGTCCTTCTTTGATAAGAATGTATACGATCTCTATAGGGTTCCTCCTCGGAATGAAAATGAATGGGGTCCATAGAGACCATATCTTCATCCATAGGATCCCAAGTGCCCGGATCAATCAAAAGTGCGATTCTATCTGAACTATTCATTTTCAAATGATATCCACACAGTTCACAAATATCCATTTTGGACCTCAAAAATTTTTTATAATTTAATCCATAACAATTTTCGCATTGAATCCATAAATGTCTGTATTTTTTATTATTTATATCGAAATCCTTAAATCTTCTTCTTAAATCACGTACGTTACCACTAGTTCTTATATTCGAACTCCCACTTTTATTACTACTTATGCTTTCAGTACAAATGAAACTATAAATGTAACTATCACTGTAATTTTCGGTACCACCGAAAATGTAACTATTAATATTGACTTCACAACGAAGATAACTATCAATGCAACTATTAATGTGATTATTCCAACTGGATTGAGTATCATACATGGAATTATAATAGTATCGATTGTTACTCTTAGACCTACTATTGAAAAAACTGGAAAAAAAACTTTCGAGTTTACTCAGAAAAAGGTTATTATTGTCAATCTCAAAAATATGATTTTCAATATCAAAATATACAGAATAACTGTCACCACGACTATCCCTAACTAAAAAAGTATTATCAGAGATCAAACTCCAAATATCCCCGATATCCACTAAATAATCAACATTGTGGAAAGTAAAATTTCCCCACATATGTCCAATAGCATTAACATTAAGCCTACCTATTGATTTACTTATCTCACACTTATGTTCTAACTTTTCGTTAGAGAATATTGAATTGAACCGCCTTTTTTCCATAGAGTCTTCTTGCTCCTTATTTGATGAAAATATAATAGATGAATAGTCATTCGATGAATAATTATTTTACTATTGAATTTCCTATCAGAGTTAAGCATATTATCCAATCATTAGGATTGTTAACTAACAACAAGTTAGTATTGTAAAGAAATTATGCTCTTTTTCTTTTGGGGGAATCAGGGGTATCACTTCAATATATATTATGATATGGATATGATAGAATTATGATAGAATCCTTTCCTCAATTAGAAATTGAAAGACAGGTTTCTGTCATAGACAACAACAATTCTTATCGAAAA